GTTGATGTAGCTTATAGATAAAGCAAAGCACTGAAAATGCTTAGATGGATGCAAGCATCCCATAAACACAAAAGGTTTGGTCCTAGCCTTATAATTAGTTAGAGGCAGAATTACACATGCAAATCTCCCTAAACCAGTGTCAAATCCCACAGAGTTTAACTAAACTCTAAGGAGAGGGCATCAAGTACATATAATAGCTAAAGACGCCTTGCCAAGCCACGCCCCCACGGGACCCAGCAGTGATAAAAATTAAGCAATAAACGAAAGTTTGACTAAGCCATGCCTCCAAAGGGTTGGTAAATTTCGTGCCAGCCACCGCGGTCATACGATTAACCCAAACTAATTATTCTCGGCGTAAAACGTGTTACTAGGAACCTAAAAATAGAATTAAAACCCTTCCAATATGTGAAAATTCATCGTCGGGCCTAAAATCAATGACGAAAGTAATTCTAATAGTCTTAATACACGATAGCTAAGATCCAAACTGGGATTAGATACCCCACTATGCTTAGCCCTAAACCTCAATAATTATCAAACAAAAATATTTGCCTGAGAACTACTGGCCACAGCTTAAAACTCAAAGGACTTGGCGGTACTTTATATCCATCTAGAGGAGCCTGTTCTATAATCGATAAACCCCGTTACACCTCACCACCCCTTGCTAATCCAGCCTATATACCGCCATCTTCAGCAAACCCTAAAAAGGAGTAAAAGTAAGCAAGAAAATTTCCATAAAAACGTTAGGTCAAGGTGTAGCCAATGAGGTGGGAAGCAATGGGCTACATTTTCTTCAAAAGAACACTACGTTACCCTTTATGAAATTAAAGGACCAAGGAGGATTTAGTAGTAAATTAAGAATAGAGAGCTTAATTGAATAGAGCAATGAAGTACGTACACACCGCCCGTCACCCTCCTCAAACTAGGCTAAACGATACCATACATAATAACATCAACAGCTTACAAGAGGAGATAAGTCGTAACAAGGTAAGCATACTGGAAAGTGTGCTTGGAATAATCACAGTGTAGCTTAAACAACAAAGCATCTGGCCTACACCCAGAAGATTCCACGACCCAATGGACACTATGAACCAATACTAGCCCTAGTACAAACCCCATTTAACTATTTCTAATAATAAAACAAAACATTTGACCACAGAAAGTATCGGAGAGAGAAATCTAACTAGGAGCCATAGAGACAGTACCGCAAGGGAAAGATGAAAGATAAATTAAAAGTGAAAAAAAGCAAAGATTAAACCTTGTACCTTTTGCATAATGAGTTAACTAGATTAAACCTGCCTAAGAGAACTTGAGCCAGGCACCCCGAAACCAAACGAGCTACCTAAGAGCAGTCCAAAGAACCAACCCGTCTATGTAGCAAAATAGTGGGATGACTCCTAGGTAGAGGTGAAAAGCCTACCGAGCTTGGTGATAGCTGGTTACCCAATAAAGAATCTCAGTTCAACTTTAAGATTGCCATAAGAAATAAAAATCAAAATGCAATCTTAAAAGATAGTCTAAAGAGGGACAGCTCTTTAGAAAAGGGAATAACCCTTCATAGTGAATAAATCCATAAACCATACAAACCATTGTTGGCCTAAAAGCAGCCATCAACAAAGAAAGCGTTAAAGCTCAACATAATATTACCTTAATTCCACTAATTACAATAATTTCCTATGAAACTCAATTGGGTCAATCTATGATCACATAGATGAGATACTGTTAGCATGAGTAACAAGAACACTGTTCTCCAGGCACAAGCCTATAACAAACCGGATAACCATTGTTAGTTAACAACCAAGGTGATTACTCTCAAATAGACATCACCTACATTATAAATGTTAGCCCAACACAGGAGTGCCCTAAGGAAAGATTAAAAGAAGTAAAAGGAACTCGGCAAACAAGAATCCCGCCTGTTTACCAAAAACATCACCTCTAGCATAAAAAGTATTAGAGGCACCGCCTGCCCAGTGACGAAGTTAAACGGCCGCGGTATCCTGACCGTGCAAAGGTAGCATAATCACTTGTTCCTTAATTGGGGACTGGAATGAATGGCTTAACGAGGATTCAACTGTCTCTTACTTCCAATCAGTGAAATTGACCTTCCCGTGAAGAGGCGGGGATTCCACAATAAGACGAGAAGACCCTATGGAGCTTTAATTCACTAGCTTAACTTATCAACCAAAACCCTACTGGAACAGACAACAAGATATAAGCTAGCAATTTCGGTTGGGGTGACCTCGGAGCATAAATTAACCTCCGAAAGATTTTAACCAAGACCCACAAGTCAAAGTAACTAAAATCCAATTGACCCAATTCTTTGATCAACGGACCAAGTTACCCTAGGGATAACAGCGCAATCCTATTCAAGAGTTCATATCGACAATTAGGGTTTACGACCTCGATGTTGGATCAGGACATCCCAATGGTGCAGCAGCTATTAATGGTTCGTTTGTTCAACGATTAAAGTCCTACGTGATCTGAGTTCAGACCGGAGTAATCCAGGTCGGTTTCTATCTATTAACTATTTCTCCCAGTACGAAAGGACAAGAGAAATGGGGCCTCCTTAAATAAAGCGCCCTTAAACTAATATATGAACTTATCTCAATTTAGTAAGTTAGTACCAACACACCCTAGACAAGGGGTTTATTAGGGTGGCAGAGCCCGGAAATTGCGTAAGATTTAAAACCTTGTCCCCAGAGGTTCAAATCCTCTCCCTAATAGTGTACTTTATTAATATTCTTACTCTACTAGTCCCAGTACTTATCGCCATAGCATTCCTAACCCTAGTAGAACGAAAAGTCTTAGGATATATACAACTGCGAAAAGGACCTAACATCGTAGGCCCCTACGGAGTTCTACAACCATTTGCTGATGCAATAAAACTATTCATTAAAGAGCCACTACGTCCACTAACCACCTCAACAACCCTATTCATTTTCGCCCCCACCCTATCACTAACTCTAGCCCTAAGTCTATGAATTCCACTCCCCATGCCCCACCCCTTAATTAACCTAAACCTGGGCATTTTATTTATCCTAGCCACATCAAGCCTATCCGTATATTCTATTCTATGATCAGGATGAGCATCAAACTCCAAATACTCCATATTTGGTGCCCTACGAGCAGTTGCACAAACAATTTCATACGAAGTAACCATAGCCATCATCCTCCTGTCGGTACTTCTAATAAACGGCTCATTCTCAATCCAAGCACTCATTCACACACAAGAATATGTATGGCTTCTAATCCCATCATGACCCCTAGCCATAATATGGTTTATCTCAACACTAGCAGAAACAAACCGGGCTCCATTTGACCTAACAGAAGGGGAGTCAGAATTAGTCTCTGGCTTCAACGTCGAGTACGCCGCCGGACCATTTGCACTATTCTTTATAGCCGAATACATAAACATTATTCTAATAAACGCCCTGACAACAATCGTATTCATAGGGCCATTTCACAACCCCAACAGCCCAGAACTTTACTCCACTAACTTCATAATCAAAACCCTAATCCTAACAACCCTATTTCTATGGATCCGAGCCTCCTACCCACGATTCCGATATGACCAACTAATGCACCTCCTATGAAAAAATTTCTTACCACTCACCCTAGCCCTATGCATATGACACATCTCTATCCCGATCTTCACATCAAGCATCCCACCTTACACCTAGAAATATGTCTGACAAAAGAGTTACTTTGATAGAGTAAATCATAGAGGTTTAAACCCTCTTATTTCTAGAACAACAGGAATTGAACCTATGCCTGAGAATTCAAATTTCTCCGTGCTACCAATCACACCTCATTCTAGTAAGGTCAGCTAATAAAGCTATCGGGCCCATACCCCGAAAATGTTGGTTTAAATCCTTCCCGTACTAATCAACCCAATCACACTTACAATTATCTATTTCACAATTATCATAGGGCCTATCATCACCATGCTGAGCTCCAACCTATTCACTATATGAGTAGGCCTGGAAATAAACCTCCTAGCCCTGATTCCCCTAATAATAAATAAGTCCAACCCCCGATCCATAGAAGCGGCAACAAAATATTTCCTCACCCAAGCCACCGCCTCTATAATCCTATTAATGTCCATCATCATAAACTTCAAGCAACTAGGCCTATGAACATTCCAACCCGAAACTAAAGACATTATCATAACAACCACCTTCATCTCCCTAACAATTAAACTAGGCCTAGCCCCCTTCCACTCATGACTACCAGAAGTCACCCAAGGAATTAAGCCCAACGTAGGCCTGATCCTCCTCACATGACAGAAAGTCGCCCCACTAACAGTCTTATTTCAATACTATGAGCTAATAAACCCAAAAATCCTAATCATATCCGCCATCACCTCAGTATTAATTGGAGCCTGAAATGGACTTAACCAAACACAAACACGAAAAATTATAGCCTACTCCTCAATCGCCCACATAGGCTGGATAATCTCAATTTTACCATACAACCCAACCCTTACAACCCTTAACCTACTAATTTACATCCTCATAACAACCCCCATATTCATAATCTTTCACACCCACTCATTTACATCTATCTCCTCCATATCACTTATATGAAACAAAATACCAATAGCTCTTCCAATAATATCATTAATTCTACTATCAACCGGAGGCCTCCCCCCACTCACAGGCTTTCTCCCAAAATGAGCTATCATCACAGAATTACTAAAAAACAACAATATTATTTTATCAACGCTAATAGCCATAACTGCTCTGATTAATCTATTTTTCTACACTCGACTAATTTACTCAACTTCACTAACCACATTTCCAACAAATAATAACTCCAAAATATTTATCCACCACCACACAAAAACCAACAACATATTATCCCCACTAATAATTACAAGCACCATACTACTACCCCTATCCCCCCTGCTACTTTAAAGAAGTTTAGGATACAGAGTCCAAGAGCCTTCAAAGCCCTAAGCAAACCCATAAAGTTTAACTTCTGATAAGGACTGTAAGACTACATCTTACATCTAATGAATGCAAATCAATCGCTTTAATTAAGCTAAGCCCTCCCTAGATTGATAGGACTCAAACCTATAAACTTTTAGTTAACAGCTAAACACCCTAAACTGGCTTCAATCTACTTCTCCCGCCTATCAGAAAGGGGGCGGGAGAAGCCTTAGTAGAGTTAGTTCTCTACACCTTCGAATTTGCAATTCGATGTGATTATCACCTTAAAGCTTGGTAAAAAGAGGCATTAACCTCTGTGCTTAGATTTACAGTCTAATGCTCTACTCAGCCATTTTACCTATGTTCATTAACCGCTGATTATTCTCCACCAATCATAAAGATATCGGAACCCTGTATCTCCTATTTGGTGCTTGAGCAGGGATGGTAGGAACAGCCCTCAGCATTTTAATCCGGGCAGAACTTGGCCAACCAGGTGCCCTACTAGGGGATGATCAAATCTACAATGTGATTGTAACAGCCCATGCATTCGTCATAATCTTCTTCATAGTTATACCAATAATAATCGGGGGATTCGGTAACTGACTGGTTCCGCTCATAATTGGAGCCCCTGACATAGCATTCCCACGAATGAACAACATAAGCTTCTGACTCCTACCCCCTTCATTCCTTCTCCTATTAGCATCCTCAATAGTGGAAGCCGGGGCAGGAACAGGCTGAACTGTTTATCCCCCACTAGCCGGCAACCTAGCACACGCAGGAGCATCAGTAGATCTCACAATCTTCTCCCTCCACTTGGCAGGAGTATCCTCAATTCTAGGCGCCATCAACTTTATTACTACGATTATTAACATAAAACCCCCAGCCATAACACAATATCAAACCCCATTATTTGTTTGATCAGTCCTAATTACCGCTGTCCTCCTCCTTCTGTCCCTGCCAGTCTTAGCTGCAGGTATCACGATACTTCTCACAGACCGGAATTTAAACACCACTTTCTTCGATCCAGCCGGAGGTGGAGATCCAATTCTTTACCAACACTTATTCTGATTCTTCGGACATCCCGAAGTTTACATTCTCATCCTCCCTGGATTTGGTATTATTTCCCACATCGTCACCTATTATTCGGGCAAAAAAGAACCTTTTGGATACATGGGAATGGTATGAGCCATAATATCAATTGGTTTCCTAGGCTTCATTGTATGAGCCCACCATATATTCACAGTAGGCCTAGACGTAGACACACGAGCTTACTTCACATCAGCCACAATAATTATTGCTATTCCAACCGGAGTCAAAGTATTCAGCTGACTCGCAACTCTACACGGAGGAAATATTAAATGATCCCCCGCAATACTATGAGCTCTAGGATTTATTTTCCTATTCACAGTAGGAGGTCTCACAGGTATTGTTCTCTCTAACTCCTCATTAGACATTGTCTTACATGACACCTACTACGTAGTAGCTCATTTCCACTACGTATTATCCATAGGGGCCGTATTTGCTATCATAGCTGGGTTTGTTCACTGATTCCCATTATTTACAGGCTACACACTAGATGATATGTGGGCCAAAACTCACTTTGCTATTATGTTTGTAGGAGTAAATCTAACATTCTTCCCCCAACATTTTTTAGGTCTGTCAGGAATACCACGACGCTACTCCGACTACCCAGATGCTTACACCACATGAAATACAGTATCCTCTATAGGCTCTTTCATCTCACTCACAGCAGTATTAATTATAATCTTTATAATCTGAGAAGCATTCGCCTCCAAACGAGAAGTTCTCCATGTTGACCATGTAGCTACAAACTTAGAATGGCTCCACGGCTGCCCACCACCTTATCACACATTTGAAGAACCTGCCTTCGTTAAAGTCAAATAAGAAAGGAAGGAATCGAACCCCCTAAAACTGGTTTCAAGCCAGCACCATAACCTTTATGTCTTTCTCGATGAGATATTAGTAAACAAATTACATAACTTTGTCAAAGTTAAATTATAGACTAAACTCTATATATCTTATATGGCTTATCCATTTCAACTAGGCTTACAAGATGCCTCCTCACCCATCATAGAAGAACTAATAAATTTTCATGACCACACCCTTATAATCGTCTTCTTAATCAGCTCTTTAGTCCTCTACATCATTACACTTATGCTAACAACCAAACTAACACATACTAGCACTATAGACGCCCAAGAAGTAGAGACTATCTGAACCATCCTTCCCGCCGTTATCCTTATCCTAATTGCCCTCCCATCCCTACGAATCCTCTACATAATAGACGAAATTAACAACCCAGCCCTCACAGTAAAAACCATAGGCCACCAATGATATTGAAGCTACGAATATACAGATTACGAAGACCTCTGCTTCGATTCATATATAATCCCGACCACTGACCTAAAACCAGGAGAATTACGTCTACTAGAAGTAGACAACCGAGTTGTTCTTCCCATAGAACTTCCCATCCGAATACTAATCTCATCTGAAGACGTACTGCACTCCTGAGCTGTCCCCTCACTAGGTCTAAAAACAGATGCTATTCCAGGACGACTAAACCAAGCAACCATCTCATCCAATCGCCCAGGCCTATTTTACGGCCAATGCTCAGAAATCTGTGGCTCTAACCACAGCTTCATACCCATTGTGCTTGAAATAGTCCCCCTAAAAAACTTTGAAGACTGATCTCTATCAATAATCTAACCCATTACGAAGCTTAGAGCGTTAACCTTTTAAGTTAAAGTTAGAGACCCCCAAGTCTCCGTAATGAATGCCACAATTAGACACATCCCCATGATTTATTACAGCCCTATCAACTGTAATTACACTGTTTATCATGATACAACTCAAAATCTCACTCCATAATTTCCCACAAACCCCATCAATCAAATTAATTAAACTCACAAAATCAAACAACCCTTGAGAATCAAAATGAACGAAAATCTATTCGCCTCTTTCATTACCCCAACAATAATAGGGCTCCCCATTGTTATCCTCATTATTATACTTCCATCAATACTTATAACCTCCTCAAAACGACTCATCTCCAACCGTCTACCCTCCTTCCAACAATGACTAATTAAACTTATTATTAAACAAATAATAATAATTCACTCACCAAAAGGACGCACATGATCCCTCATACTTATCTCCTTAATTATATTCATTGGTTCAACAAACTTATTAGGTCTCCTACCACATACATTCACCCCAACAACACAACTATCAACAAACCTAACAATGGCAGTTCCACTATGAGCGGGAGCCGTAATTCTAGGGTTCCGCCATAAACTAAAAGCTTCACTAGCCCACTTCCTACCCCAAGGTACCCCAATCTCCCTTATCCCGATACTTATTATTATCGAAACCATTAGCCTATTCATCCAACCCATAGCCTTGGCAGTCCGTTTAACAGCCAACATTACAGCAGGCCACCTATTAATTCACCTCATCGGAGGAGCCACACTAGTACTTACAAGCATTAGCCCACCTGCCGCCACAATTACATTTATCATCCTAGCCCTCCTCACCATTTTAGAGTTTGCCGTAGCCCTAATTCAAGCCTACGTATTTACCCTCCTAGTAAGCCTCTACTTACATGATAATACATAATGACCCACCAAACACATGCATTTCATATAGTTAATCCAAGCCCATGACCTCTCACTGGAGCTCTCTCGGCACTTCTATTAACCTCAGGCCTAGTAATATGATTTCACTTCAACTCGACCATCCTCCTATCCTTAGGCCTTTTAACCAACATACTTACTATATATCAATGATGACGAGACGTAATCCGAGAAGGAACATATCAAGGACATCATACCCCTATTGTCCAAAAAGGCTTACGCTACGGCATAATTCTATTTATTATCTCTGAAGTATTTTTCTTTGCCGGCTTCTTTTGAGCCTTCTACCACTCAAGCCTAGTTCCAACTCACGACCTGGGCGGCTGCTGACCACCAACTGGGATTATCCCACTTAACCCACTAGAAGTCCCCCTATTAAATACATCTGTCCTTCTGGCATCCGGAGTTTCAATCACCTGAGCCCATCACAGTCTAATAGAAGGAAAACGCAGCAACATAAATCAAGCACTCTCCATCACCATCCTTCTAGGAATTTACTTCACCATCCTTCAAGCCTCAGAATATTTCGAAACTTCCTTCTCCATCTCAGACGGAATTTACGGATCTACATTCTTCATAGCAACAGGATTCCATGGCCTCCATGTAATTATCGGCTCTACCTTCCTTACTATCTGCCTACTCCGACAACTAAAATTTCACTTCACATCAAAACATCACTTCGGATTCGAAGCAGCAGCATGATACTGGCATTTCGTAGATGTTGTCTGACTATTCCTCTACGTATCCATCTATTGATGAGGATCATACTTTCTTAGTATAATCAGTACGTCTGACTTCCAATCAGGCAGCTCTGGCCCAAACCTAGAAGAAAGTAATCAATATACTCTTTATTCTACTCACTAACATCACTCTGTCCATTATTCTAATCACCGTAGCCTTCTGACTTCCCCACCTAAATACATACACAGAAAAAGCCAACCCCTACGAATGTGGATTTGACCCAATAAGCTCAGCCCGCCTACCCTTCTCCATAAAATTTTTCTTAGTAGCAATTACTTTCCTTCTTTTCGACTTAGAAATTGCCCTCCTCCTACCTATCCCATGAGCCATTCAATACCCCAACACAAACCTACCAACCTTAATTGCGTTTACCCTAATTACTATCCTAGCCTTAGGCCTTGCCTACGAATGAACACAAAAAGGCCTAGAATGAACAGAATAATTGGTAATTAGTTTAACTAAAATTAATGATTTCGACTCATTAGATTATGATAAGTATCATAATTACCAAAATGACGCCTGCAGTACTCAATATCACCCTAGCTTTCACCTTCTCATTTCTAGGGACCTTAATCTTTCGATCTCATCTTATATCTACCTTACTTTGCCTAGAAGGAATAATGTTATCTCTATTTATACTAGCTGCAATCACCCCACTAAGCACACATTCAATAGTAATATTCCCTATCCCCATCGTTATCCTAGTATTTGCAGCTTGTGAAGCAGCAGTAGGCCTAGCTTTACTAGCGAAAATCTCAAACACCTACGGCTCTGATTTCGTACAAAATTTAAACCTCCTACAATGCTAAAAATTATCTTCCCATCACTAATGCTTCTTCCACTTACCTGGTTTTCTAACAACAAAAAAGTATGAATTAACGTGACAACCCATAGCCTTTTAATTAACCTTATCTCCATAAGCCTTCTATGACAAAACAATGAAAATGGCTTAAATTTCTCTACTCTATTCTCCGCGGACCCCCTATCTGCACCTCTCCTAGTCCTTACAACCTGACTGCTACCGCTTATGCTTATGGCCAGTCAAAATCACATTAAAAAAGAATCAGAATATAACAAAAAACTTTACATTTCCCTTCTAGTCTCGCTCCAAGTTCTTCTTATCATAACATTCTCCGCAAATGAGCTAATTATATTTTACGTGCTATTTGAAGCCACCCTAATCCCTACCCTCATTATTATTACACGATGGGGCAACCAGACAGAACGCCTCAATGCCGGCATTTACTTCCTGTTTTACACACTAGCAGGATCCATTCCCCTATTAATTGCCCTCCTCCACATTCAAAATATTACAGGGACCCTCAACTTTACTCTAATAAACCTAACCTCCTCCCCCATCAACCAAACATGATCCAACAACATCCTATGATTAGCATGCATAATAGCCTTCTTAATTAAAATACCCCTTTACGGGGTCCACCTGTGACTGCCTAAAGCCCATGTAGAAGCCCCTATCGCAGGCTCTATAATCTTGGCAGCAATCCTATTAAAACTAGGGGGCTATGGAATGATACGCATTTCAACAATACTAGATCCAGTTACTAAATCCATGGCCTACCCATTTATCCTCCTCTCTTTATGGGGTATAATTATAACCAGCTCGATTTGCCTGCGACAAACAGATCTTAAATCCCTCATCGCTTACTCCTCAGTAAGCCATATAGCCCTAGTAATCGCAGCAATTATAATTCAAACCCCATGAAGCTTCATAGGAGCCACAGCACTAATAATCGCCCATGGACTCACATCCTCTTTACTTTTCTGCCTAGCTAACACAAACTATGAGCGCATCCACAGTCGAACTATAATCATAGCCCGAGGCCTACAAATAGTATTTCCACTTATAGCTACCTGATGAATCCTAGCAAGTCTGGCCAACCTCGCCCTCCCTCCAACCATCAACCTAATCGGAGAACTAATAATTTCTGTGTCGCTATTTTCTTGATCAAACCCCACTATTATCCTTCTAGGGACTAATATTCTAATTACGTCCCTATACTCTATATATATAATTATCACGACCCAACGAGGTAAATTAACTAGTCACATAAACAACCTTCAACCATCACACACACGAGAGCTTGCATTAATAGCCCTTCACATCCTACCCCTAATTCTTCTAACAGTTAACCCCAAAATTATCTCAGGACTTACATTATGTCAATATAGTTTAAAAAAAATACCAGACTGTGAATCTGAAGATAGGATATAAAACTCCTTATTTACCAAGAAAGCATGCAAGAGCTGCTAACTCATGCCCCCGGACTTAAACATCCGGCTTTCTTACTTTTATAGGATAGAAGTAATCCATTGGTCTTAGGAGCCAAAAACTTGGTGCAACTCCAAATAAAAGTAATAAACACGATCACATCATCCATTTTCCTAATCTTAATACTCCTAACTTTCCCCATAGCCCTATCTTTCACAAACGTAACAAAACATATTAATTTCCCTAACTACGTGACCTCATGTATTAAATACGCATTTTTCATCAGTCTAATCCCTCTATCTTCTTTCTTCAACTCCAATACAGAACTAATAATTACCAACTGACATTGAATCACTATTGGGTCTGTAAAATTATCCCTAAGCCTAAAAATCGACTTCTTCTCCATCATCTTTCTACCAGTAGCCCTTTACGTTACATGGTCAATTATAGAGTTCTCCATATGATATATACACTCAGACCCACATTTAAACCGATTCATTAAATACCTCCTCCTATTCCTCATCACCATGCTAATCCTAACTACTGCCAATAACCTCTTTCAACTTTTCATCGGGTGAGAAGGGGTAGGAATTATATCTTTTCTACTAATCGGCTGATGATTTGGTCGGGCAGACGCAAATACAGCAGCCTTACAAGCTATTCTTTACAACCGTATCGGAGATATCGGCTTCATTCTGACAATAGCCTGACTATGCACAAAAGCTAATTCATGAGACCTTCAACAAGTCTTTATAACCAGTAACTCAAACATAATCCCCCTCATAGGCCTGCTAATCGCTGCCACTGGAAAATCAGCACAATTCGGCCTCCACCCATGACTTCCATCCGCCATAGAAGGACCCACTCCAGTTTCCGCACTCCTCCACTCCAGTACCATAGTTGTAGCAGGGATCTTCCTCTTAATCCGATTCCACCCACTCATTTCTGACAACAGCACTATCTTAACAGCCATACTTTGTCTAGGCGCCATAACTACACTTTTCACAGCTATCTGTGCCCTCACCCAAAACGACATCAAAAAAATTGTAGCATTCTCAACATCAAGCCAACTAGGACTAATAATAGTTACGCTAGGAATTAACCAACCTTACCTTGCCTTCCTGCACATCTGCACACACGCATTCTTCAAAGCTATGTTATTTATATGCTCAGGCTCTATTATCCACAGCCTCAATGACGAACAAGACATTCGAAAAATAGGCGGACTAGCAAAAGCCATACCATTTACAGCCTCATGCCTCACTATTGGAAGCCTAGCCCTCACAGGAATACCATTTCTTACAGGCTTTTACTCAAAAGATCTAATCATTGAAGCCGCCAACACCTGTTACACCAACGCCTGAGCCCTTTTAATTACACTAGTAGCCACCTCCATAACAGCCGTGTATAGCATACGAATCATTTATTTTGTACTAATGACCAAACCCCGCTTCCCCGCCCCAATCTCTATTAACGAAAATAACCCCCTACTAATAAATCCTATTAAACGCCTAGCCCTAGGAAGCATCGCAGCAGGCTTCTTTATCTCATATAATATTCCTCCCACAACAGTCCAAGTTATAACCATACCCTGATACCTAAAAACTACAGCACTAATAGTCACTATCACAGGATTTATCATCGCATTAGAACTTAACAACCTAACCAACAAACTCCTACCAACAAAGCCATCCTCCACAAACTCATTCTCCACATCCCTAGGTTATTTTCCCACAATCCTTCACCGAACCCTCCCTATAAAAACACTAAATTCAAGCTTCAAAACAGCCCTAACCCTTCTAGACCTCATCTGATTAGAAAAAGCCATCCCAAAAGTTATATCCGCCCTACACTCCTTCACCTCCTCAACCCTTAGTAACCAAAAAGGTTTAGTTAAACTTTATTTCCTCTCCTTCCTTATTACACTCTTCTCTATCCCTATACTACTCATAATCTAATTTCCCCGAGTAATTTCAATAATAATAAATACACCCATAAATAAAGTTCAACCAGAAACAACCATTAATCATGCTGAACAACTATACAAAGCAGCTACCCCAGCACCCCCTTCACCCATTAACCCCAACCCATCACCATCATAAACTACCCAACCACCCATACTATTAAACTCTAATACCACATCCACACCCTCATAATAATGAGACACAAACAACATACCCACCCCCATAAAAATACTCATAACTAAAACCCCAAACACCAATCAACTAGATACCCAAGTCTCAGGGTACTCCTCAGCAGACATAGCAGTTGTGTAACCAAACACAACTATCATACCCCCTAAATAAATCAAAAACACCATTAAACCTAAAAAAGATCCCCCAAGCCCCAACATCCCTAAACAACCAGAACACCCACTAATAATTAAACATAACCCACCATAAATAGGAGAAGGCTTCAATGAAGTCCCTAGACAACCTAAAGCCACTAATAAACTTGATAAATAAATTAATTCTGTCATAATTTCCACATAGACTTTAACTATGACTAATGACATGAAAAATCATCGTTGTTATTCAACTATAGAAACACTTAATGACAATTATCCGAAAAAAACACCCACTAATTAAAATTATCAACCACTCATTCATTGACCTCCCAGCCCCATCCAACATCTCATCATGATGAAATTTCGGCTCCCTACTCGGCCTATGCCTAATCATTCAAATTCTTACAGGACTATTCCTAGCCATACACTACACATCCGACACAGCAACAGCATTCTCATCAGTAGCACACATTTGCCGAGATGTGAATTACGGATGACTAATTCGCTACATACATGCAAACGGAGCCTCCATATTCTTCATCTGCTTGTTTTTACACGTAGGCCGAGGCATCTATTACGGCTCCTACAATATAATTGAAACTTGAAACATAGGCATCATCCTCCTATTTGCTGTAATAGCAACAGCATTCATAGGGTATGTGCTCCCATGGGGACAAATATCTTTCTGAGGGGCCACAGTAATCACCAATCTCCTATCAGCTATTCCCTACATCGGAACAACTCTAGTAGAATGAATCTGAGGGGGCTTCTCAGTTGACAAAGCCACTCTAACACGATTCTTTGCATTCCACTTTATTCTACCCTTCATCATTACAGCCCTAGTCTTAGTACACCTTTTATTCCTTCACGAAACAGGCTCTAACAATCCATCAGGCCTAAACTCCGACGCAGACAAAATCCCCTTCCACCCCTATTACACAATCAAGGATTTTCTAGGAGCCCTCATTCTATTAATAGCTCTCATAATTTTGGTTTTATTTTTCCCAGATATTCTCGGAGACCCAGATAATTACACCCCTGCAAATCCACTTAACACTCCACCACACATTAAACCAGAATGATATTTCCTCTTCGCCTACGCCATTTTACGATCTATTCCCAACAAACTAGGAGGAGTCCTAGCTCTCATCCTATCAATTTTAGTTCTAGCCCTCATACCTTTCCTTCATACCTCCAAACAACGAGGCCTAACATTCCGCCCAATCACACAAACAATATATTGAATTCTCGTATCCGACCTTCTTATCCTCACATGAATCGGCGGCCAACCAGTAGAATACCCATTCATCATCATTGGACAAGTGGCCTCCATCGCTTACTTCACCATTATCGTAATCTTAATACCAATCGCAGGTATTATTGAAAACAACATCCTAGACCTAGATTAAATGCCCTGATAGTATAACAATTACACTGGTCTTGTAAACCAAAAATGAAAAACTAAATTTTCTTAGGGCATCAAGAAGGAAGGACTATCCCCCACCATCAACACCCAAAGCTGATATTCTTTTTAAACTACTTCTTGTACATAATTTTATATAGTACATTAATACATATATGTATATCGTACATTAAATTATATTCCCCTAGCATATAAGCATGTACTAACTATTAATTATATAGGCCATTAAATTCTTAATCAACATTAAACCTTTACACCATGTCTTTGATCTTCAAATTATTAATTAATGTTCTACGGACATATCTGTGTTATCTTACTTACACCATTTCCGTCATAAACCTTTCTCGTCCAAACGTCTATCCCCTTCCCCATTTGGTCCCTTAATCTACCATCCTCCGTGAAACCAGCAACCCGCCCACCTATGCCCCTCTTCTCGCTCCGGGCCCATTAAACTTGGGGGTGGCTAATGTGAAACTTTATCAGACATCTGGTTCTTACTTCAGGGCCATATTAATGGTTCATCGTCCATACGTTCCCCTTAAATAAGACATCTCGATGGTACGGGTCTAATCAGCCCATGCCTAACATAACTGTGGTCTCGGGCAGTTGGTATTTTTTTATTTTGGGGATGCTATGACTCACCATAGCCGTCAAGGCATGAAGGTCACCTTATAGTCTAGCTGGACTTATCATTCAAGTATCATTCATCCACATAATTCCATACTCAACACATTAATCAATGGGTCCGGGACATACATATATAACAGTACTAATCATGCAAATTCATATTCCACCTTCAAGGACTCCCAGGGCTATCATTCCATGTTTGTTAGACATATAATTTATATTCATACAAAACAAGCTTAGCCAAACCCCCCTTTCCCCCCAACCTGAAATCGCCTATCCTTGCCAAACCCCAAAAACAAGGGACTCGAAAACAGGACCTCTCATCCATTCTAGTAATACCCCGAACATGACTTAAAAACCAGTATTAGGAAAATTTTAAAACAAAAAAATTAATACCAGAAATCAACCCAACACCCCCAAAATTTTTAAGTTAAATTTCAGTATTGATAAAT